TGACTAAATCCAGGTATTGTAGACATTCCCTCATTTCCATCCCGGAGCATTTTGAGTTTCCCATTTATAAAAAAAATCCCATTCATTTTCCAAGGTTCATTCTTCATCGAACCATATGGACCGATCTAGTAATGATGTGGATTGATCTAGCAATGATGGAATCATATTCTGTTTACTGAATCACATGAAATTTTACCCAACTACATATCATAGATGGAATGTATGAAATACGTATGAGCGGAGAAATAAAGAGATTTTTCTACTTAAAATAAGATTTGTTTGCAACAGATACAAATTGAAATGAATTAATAAAACATTCCTGGAAACAAAATTATGACGCTTAAACTTATGGAGTCTTATATAGAATATCAAAAGTGATCCAATTTCTACCTTATGATATTAGGATCTGCTGATTAGGTACCAGATAAAGTAAATGGATTCAGTATTTGATCTGTTCTCTATGAATGAGATAAAGACAGAAAGGAACCTTATAGAGTTTACCTTTTTTTTTTTAGGGCTTAACTTTTTTCGCGGATTCAGTTGTTCAAAAATGATTCGCAGAAAAGAGAGGCTTTTTTACCCATTTGTTAGTCGAATTCGTGGAATACGATTGAAGTGCACAATAAGGGGTTGTATTTATTAAGCACACGAAGACCATCTGCATATCGCTTATCCCAGTTCGACTTGGGGTAGGGTAACGTGGGCCGTACTATTACTATATCATAATTTCTATTTGCTATTCAATAATATTCAATTGAAAATTGAAGCGCGCTAATTAACTTAATTCCCTGGGGGAATATCATATATAAATAAGATCCCGGATTAGGTAGATCTGTGTAACGATTTCTGTTCGGGGGTTTACATATACACATAATTGTTGTTATACTTGAAATTGAAAAGGATTCATTTTTTTTTATTGATACTGATTAGTTGTGTATCAATTGCATTTTCTTATGCCATTAAGGAAACAAAAATGAGGATCCAAGAACTTTTCATGAATTAACAGCCAATAAGTTAATGGGTCCCGTTTTATTTGTGTTGAATTTTTTATTGTTTATTGTGTGACTCAAAAATTTTTTCTTTCAATAGAAAACGGGAGGGTTTTAGGCGGTGTGTGTTTTGATATACTATACAATTAATAGAAGGATCCGGCTCCAATCAAAAAAGGAAGGATTTTTTTTTCGTTTAGGTTTATTGGGAAAGAAATAAGGAAAATGGGATTCAAGATGCAAATACAATAAAAAAAGGAAAGGGGATTAAGTAATAACCTACCCAAAAAGGAATATTTCCAGTTATTTTTAGAATTTTGGCGGCATGGCCGAGTGGTAAGGCGGGGGACTGCAAATCCTTTTTCCCCAGTTCAAATCCGGGTGTCGCCTGATCAATAAAAAAACTCGAAACCCCTTTGCTTGCTTATGCTTATATAAATCGCCGAATCCTAGCATAAGCAGAGGAAAAGGACTTGAACTTCCAATACTCGCTTGATTTTAAGAAGTTGGAGGTTAAAAGACTGTCAATCTTTGCGCCTGGGATTCCAGGGAGGATTTTTGTATAGGAAGGGCTAGGCTATCAAGACTTCCATAATGTCTAATGGCCGAAATTATATAGTTGAGTGGGGAATTGGTAGTTGTGGTAAGGGGTGGAAGATGCTTTGTATACAGACTCGCGAGAATTTATGAGTGCTCAGACATTCAGGATTGGATGAATAATTGGCTTCTTTTATAGATTTTATAGAATATATAGATTTTATAGAATAAAAATAAAGAATAAAAGTTGAAAAAAAAAACTTCTTTATTCGGTAACATCCAAGCAAGAATGTAATAGAAAGTCTCCCGAGTGTCTTTGTGAAATATTCGGGAGGCCATAAGGATTAGATCAAACAGTAGATAGAGATATGGGATAGATAGTGATCTATCTTGATTGTATATTGTTATGCTTTTTTATTTTATTATGAAGGGTAACAAAAGAAACAAAACAATAGGTCTTACTATTCCTCCATTTTCCATTAATAGCATTCCCTCTATAATTACAAGAAAGTAACTGTGTATCTTGCTTGTACTTAATGCTTCCAAATTCTACCAGAAATCATATATGAACTTGTTATAGGTGGAGTTATTGGATTGGTTCATCAATAGCCTTCGTTCAGAATCCCTTTTTGACTCTGTGCCTTTTTGACTCTGTGCCATTGATTACATTAGTATTAGTGATCAATAATGGAAGAGTTTCTTCATATTCATAGAGATAGGAGACATAATTCACATGGATATAGTAAGTCTTGCTTGGGCTGCTTTAATGGTAGTCTTTACATTTTCCCTTTCACTCGTAGTATGGGGAAGAAGTGGACTCTAGGGTCATTACTAATTTACTTGAGTTGAGTAATAAAACTGTATCAATAATTTAAGTTTCATAGATTGTTCTGCAAAGCGTTTTTAAAGAAAAATATCTTCATTTCAAAATTATAAGGGAATCCGGTTAAGGTAATGTAATAGATGAGGAATAA